AACAAGTGGGGTCTTTCTTTGCAAAATTGTGCTCAATTTCATATGTGGCAATTCCGCCAAGATCTCTTCGTTAGTTGGGGGAAGAATCAGCACGAATCGGATTTTTTGAGGAACGTCTCGAGAGAGAATTGGATTTGGTTAGACAATGTGTGGTTGGTAAACAAGGATCGGTTTTTTAGCAAGGTACGGAATGTATTGTCAAATATTCAATATGATTCCACAAGATCTATTTTCGTTCAAGTAACGGATTCTAGCCAATGGAAAGGATCTTCTTCTGATCAATCCAGAGATCATTTCGATTCCGTTAGAAATGAGAATTCAGAATATCACACATTGATCGATCAAACAGAGATTAAGCAACTAAAAGAGAGATCGATTCTTTGGGATCCTTCCTTTCTTCAAACGGAACGAACAGAGATAGAATCAGATCGATTCCCGAAATGCCTTTTTGGATCTTCCTCCATGTCCTGGCTATTCACAGAACCTGAGAAGCGGATGAATAATCATCTGCTTCCGGAAGAAATCGAAGAATTTCTTGGGAATCCTACAAGATCAATTCGTTCTTTTTTCTCTGACAGATGGTCAGAACTTCATCTGGGTTCGAATCCTACTGAGAGGTCCACTAGAGATCCTAAATTGTTGAAGAAAAAACAAGATGTTTCTTTTGTCCCTTCCAGGCGAGCGGAAAAGAAAGAAATGGTTGATATATTCAAGATAATGACGTATTTACAAGATACCGTCTCAATTCATCCTTCGGAACCATATCACATCCCGGATCTGGTTCCGAAGGATGAACCGGATATGGACAGTTCCAATAAGATTTCATTCTTGAACAAAAATCCATTTTTTGATTTCTTTCATCTATTCCATGACCGGAACAAAGGGGGATACGCGTTACGCCACGATTTTTTTGAATCAGAAGAGAGATTCCCAGAAATGGCGGATCTATTCACTCTATCAATAACCGAGCCGGATCTGGTTTTTCATAGGGGATTTGCCTTTTCTATTGATTCCTACGGGTTGGATCAAAAAAGATTCTTGAATGAGGTATTCAACTCCAGAGATGAATCGAAAAAGAAATTGGTTCTACCTCCTCTTTTTTATGAGGAGAATGAATCTGTTTCTCGAAGGATCAGAAAAAAATCGGTCCGGATCTACTGCGGGAATGAGTTGGAAGATCCCAAACTCAAAACAGCGGTATTTGCTAGCAACAACATAATGGAGGCAGTCAATCAATATAGATTGATCCGAAATCTCCAATATTATGGGTACATAGGAAATGATACTCTGAATCATATAACTATAATGAAATATACGATCAACCAACATTTATCGAATTTGAAAAAGAGTCAGAAGAAATGGTTTGATCCTCTTATTTCTCGAACTGAGAGATCCATTAATCAGGATCCTGATGCATATAGATACAAATGGTTCGATGGGAGCAAGAATTTCCAGGAACATTTGGAACATTTCGTTTCTGAACAGAAGAATCCTTTTCAAGTAGTGCAAGTAGTGTTCGATCAATTACGTATTCATCAATATTCGATTGATTGGTCCGAGGCTATCGACAAAGAAGATTTGTATAAGTCACTTCGTTTCTTTTTGTCCAAGTCACTTCTCTTTTTGTCCAAGTCACTTCGTTTCTTTTTGTCCAAGTCACTTCCCTTTTTCTTTGTGAGTATCGGGAATATCCCCATTCATAGGTCCGAGATCCACATCTATGAATTGAAAGGTCCGAATGATCAACTCTGCAATCAGTTGTTAGAATCCATAGGTGTTCAAATCGTTCATTTGAAGAAATTGAAACCCTTCTTATTGGATGATCATGATACTTCCCAAAGACCAAAATTCTTGATCAATGGAGGAACAATATTACCATTTTTGTTCAAAAAGATACCAAAGCGGGTGATTGACTCATTCCATACTAGAAAGAATCGCAGGAAATCCTTTGATAACACGGATTCCTATTTCTCAATGATATCCCACGATCGAGACAATTGGCTGAATCCCGTGAAACCATTTCATAGAAGTTCATTGATATCTTCTTTTTATAAAGCAAATCGACTTCGATTCTTGAATGATTCACATCACTTCTGGTTCTATTGTAACAAAAGATTCCCCTTTGATGTGGAAAAGACCCGTATAAAGAATTATGATCTTACATATGGACAATTCCTCAATATCTTGTCCATTCGCAACAAAATCTTTTCTTTGTGCGTCGGTAAAAAAGGATCTCTTTTTTTGGAGAGAGAGACTATTTCACCAATCGAGTCACAGGTATCTGACATCTTCATACCTAACGATTTCCCACAAAGTGGTGATGAAACGTATAACTTGTACAAATTGTACAAATCTTTCCATTTTCCAATTCGATCCGATCCATTCGTTCGTGGAGCTATTTACTCGATCGCAGACATTTCTGCAACACCTCTAACAGAGGAACAAATAGTCAATTTGGAAAAAACTTATTGTCAGCCTCTTTCAGATATGAATCTATCTGATTCAGAAGGGAACAACTTGCATCAGTATCTCAGTTTCAATTCAAACATGGGTTTGATTCACACTCCATGTTCTGAGAAGTATTTACCATCCGGAAAGAGGAAAAAAAGGAGTCTTTGTCTAAAGAAATGCGTTGAGAAAGGGCAGAGGTATAGAACTTTTCAACGAAATAGTGCTTTTTCAAATCTCTCAAAATGGAATCTGTTCCAAACATATATGCCATGGTTCCTTACTTCGACAGGGTGCAAATATCTCAATTTCACCCTTTTAGATACTCTTTCAGACCCATTGCCGATACTGAGTAGTAGTCAAAAATTTGTATCCATTTTTCATGATATGATGCATGGATCAGATATATCACGGCCAATTCCTCAGAAGATTCTCCCACAATGGACTCTGATAAGTGAGATTTCGAGTCAATGTTTACAGAATCTTCTTCTGTCCGAAGAAATGATTCATCGAAATAATGAGTCACCCGTTCCATTGATATGGGCACATCTGAGATCAACAAATGCTCGGGAGTTCCTCTATTCCATCTTCTTCCTTCTTCTTGTTGCTGGATATCTCGTTCGTATACATCTTCTCTTTGTTTCCCGAGCCTCTAGTGAGTTACAGACAGAGTTAGAAAAGATCAAATCTTTGATGATTCCATCATACATGATGGAATTTCGAAAACTTCTGGATAGGTATCCTACATCTGAACTGAATCCTTTCTGGTTAAAGAATCTCTTTCTAGTTGTTCTGGAACAATTAGGAGATTCTCTGGAAGAAATACGGGGTTCTGCTTCTGGTGGCAACATGCTATTGGGTGGTGGTCCCGCTTATGGGGTCAAATCAATACGTTCTAAGAAGAAATATTGGAAGATCAATCTCATCGATCTTGTAAGTATCATACCAAATCCCATCAATCGAATCATTTTTTCGAGAAATACGAGACATCTAAGTCGTACAAGTAAAGAGATCTATTCATTGATAAGAAAAAGAAAAAACGTGAACGGTGATTGGATTGATGATAAAATAGAATTCTGGGTCGCGAACAGTGATTCGATTGATGATGAAGAAAGAGAATTCTTGGTTCAGTTCTCCACCTTAACGACAGAAAAAAGGATTGATCAAATTCTATTGAGTCTGACTCATAGTGATCATTTAGCAAAGAATGACTCTGGTTATCAAATAATTGAACAACCGGGATCAATTTCCTTACGATACTTAGTTGACATTCATCAAAAGGATCTAATGAATTATGAGTTCAATAGATCCTGTTTAGCAGAAAGACGGATATTCCTTGCTCATTATCATACAATCACTTATTCACAAACCTTGTGTGGGGCTAATATTTTTCATTCCCCATCTCCTCATGGAAAACCCTTTTCTCTCCGCTTAGCCCTATCCCCTTCTAGAGGTATTTTAGTGATAGGTTCTATAGGAACTGGACGATCCTGTTTGGTCAAATACCTAGTGACAAACTCCTATGTTCCTTTCATTACGGTATTTCCGAACAAGTTCCTGGATGATCAAGGTTATCTTATTGATGATATCGATATTGATGATATCGATATTGATGATATCGATATTGATGATAGTGACGATATTGATGATAGTAATGATGACCTTGATATTGATACGGAGCTGCTAACTATGACGAATGTGCTAACTATGTATATGACGACGAAAATAGACCGATTTGATATCACCCTTCAATTCGAATTAGCAAAAGCAATGTCTCCTTGCATAATATGGATTCCAAACATTCATGATCTGCATGTGAATGAGTCGAATTACTTATCCCTCGATCTATTAGAGAACTATCTCTCCAGGGATTGTGAAAGATGTTCCACTGGAAAGATTCTTGTTATTGCTTCGACTCATATTCCCCAAAAAGTGGATCCCGCTCTAATAGCTCCAAATAAATTAAATACATGCATTAAGATACGAAGGCTTCTTCTTCCACAACAACGAAAGCACTTTTTCATTCTTTCATATACTAGAGGATTTCACTTGGAAAAGAAGATGTTCCATACTAACGGATTCGGGTCCATAACCATGGGTTCCAATGCGCGAGATCTTGTAGCACTTATCAATGAGGCCCTATCAATTAGTATTACACAGAAGAAATCCATTATAGAAACTAATACAATTAGATCAGCTCTTCATAGAAAAACTTGGGATTTTCGATCCCAGATAAGATCGGTTCAGGATCATGGGATTCTTTTCTATCAGATAGGAAGGGCTGTTACACAAAATGTACTTCTAAGTAATTGCCCCATAGATCCTATATCTATCTATATGAAGAAGAAATCATGTAAGGGAGGGGATTCTTTTTTGTACAAATGGTACTTCGAACTTGGAACGAGCATGAAGAAATTAACGATACTTCTTTATCTTTTGAGTTGTTCTGCCGGATCGGTCGCTCAAGATCTTTGGTCTTCATCCAGACACGATGAAAAAAATTGGATCACTTCTTATGGATTCGTCGAGAACGATTCTGATCTAGTTCATGG